GATTTATGGTTAAAGAAGAAAAACAAGAAAACAGAGGTTCTGTTGAATTTCAAGTATTCAGTTTCACCAATAAGATACGGAGACTTGCTTCACATTTGGAATTACACAAAAAAGATTTTTCATCGGAAAGAGGTCTACGAAGACTTTTGGGAAAACGTCAACGTTTGCTGGCTTATTTGGCAAAGAAAAATAGAGTACGTTATAAGAAATTAATAAGTCAGTTGGATATTCGGGAGAAGTAATTTAATCGTTCGAATTTTTTTCTTATTTTATTAATTAGTAGTCTTATAGTAGTCTTAGATTTTGCATTTTGATGAGCCTCATTTTGAGGAATTCATGGAATAATGAATTAAGAAAGAAAGGATATGAGTGTACCGCTTACAAGAAAAGATCTCATGATAGTCAATATGGGTCCTCAGCACCCATCAATGCATGGTGTTCTTCGACTTATCGTTACTCTTGATGGTGAGGATGTTATTGATTGTGAACCCATATTAGGTTATTTACACAGAGGAATGGAAAAAATCGCAGAAAACAGAAGTATTGTACAATACTTGCCTTATGTAACACGGTGGGATTATTTAGCTACTATGTTTACAGAAGCAATAACGGTAAATGCACCAGAATTCTTAGAGAATATTCAAATACCTCGAAGAGCCAGCTATATTAGGGTAATTATGTTAGAATTGAGCCGTATAGCTTCTCACTTGTTATGGCTTGGACCTTTTATGGCGGATCTCGGCGCACAGACTCCTTTTTTCTACATTTTTAGAGAGAGAGAATTGATATATGATCTATTTGAGGCTGCTACAGGTATGCGAATGATGCATAATTACTTTCGCATCGGAGGAGTAGCTGCCGATCTACCTTATGGATGGGTGGATAAATGTTTAGATTTCTGTGATTATTTTTTACGAGGAATTGTTGAATATCAACAACTTATTACACGGAATCCTATTTTTTTAGAACGAGTTGAAGGAGTCGGTTTTATTAGCGGAGAAGAAGCTGTAAATTGGGGCTTATCGGGACCAATGTTACGAGGTTCTGGAATACAATGGGATCTTCGTAAAATTGATTCTTATGAATCTTACAATCAATTCGATTGGAAAGTACAATGGCAAAAAGAAGGAGATTCATTAGCTCGGTATTTAGTACGAATCGGTGAGATGAGGGAATCTATCAAAATTATTCAACAGGCTGTAGAGAAAATTCCTGGAGGACCTTATGAGAATTTAGAAGTCCGACGCTTTAATAAAGCAAAGAATTCCGAATGGAATGATTTTGAATATCGATTTCTTGGTAAAAAACCTTCACCCAATTTTGAATTATCAAAGCAAGAGCTTTATGTAAGAGTAGAAGCTCCAAAAGGTGAATTAGGAATTTATCTGGTAGGAGATGATAGTCTTTTCCCCTGGAGATGGAAAATACGTCCACCGGGTTTTATTAATTTGCAAATTCTTCCTCAGCTAGTTAAAAAAATGAAATTGGCTGATATCATGACGATATTAGGTAGTATAGATATCATTATGGGGGAAGTTGATCGTTGAAATGATAATAGATAGGGTAGAGGTAGAAACTATTAATTCTTTTTCGAAATTGGAATTATTAAAAGAAGTCTATGGACTGATATGGATTCTACCCATTTTGACCCTCTTACTGGGAATCACAATAGAGGTGCTTGTAATTGTGTGGTTAGAAAGAGAAATATCCGCATCGATACAACAACGTATTGGTCCTGAATATGCCGGTCCCCTGGGATTGCTTCAAGCTATAGCAGATGGAACTAAGCTAATTTTTAAAGAGGATATACTGCCATCCCGAGGAGAGATTCCTTTATTTAGCATTGGACCCTCTATAGCAGTCATATCTGTTTTATTAAGTTTTTTAGTTATCCCTTTTGGATATCGTTTTGTTTTATCTGATCTTAGTATTGGTGTTTTTTTATGGATTGCCATTTCAAGTATTGCTCCTATTGGTCTTCTTTTGGCAGGATATAGCTCAAATAATAAATATTCTTTTTTAGGGGGTCTACGAGCGGCTGCTCAATCTATTAGTTATGAAATACCATTAACTTTTTGTGTGCTAGCAATATCTCTACGTGTGATTCGTTAAAATGGGATCTTTTTCCTCTAAAATACATTGAATACTTATCCTCCTTTTCCTTTTCTGTATTCAGGTTGCTAATTTAAACTAGATAGCTATATGAGTGAAACAAAACAGCTTATTAATTTGTAGTAAAAACAAAAAATCTCATTTCCTACGTACAAGAAAAAAGTTGAGTAAACATAAGGAGTGTAAACTCTTTACCCCCAAGGTTGAGATGTTTGATTAGTCATCATATCTTGAAGCGGGCAAGAATAAAGAATTCGCAATATGGAATTCCATTACTAGAATTTTTAGTTATTACTAAAACTTATAACCATAAGGGAATCCATCAAAAGTTAGTGAAGGATTAGGAACACTAAAGTACATAAAGGATTAGTAATGAGAGATCTAAATCATTAGACATTTTTCCTCATAAAAGGAATCATAATAAGAACTTGAAATTGGTGGAAATGATCAAGTAGTACTTTCTTCGTATTCCGATCCAGAGTATGTGTCCCATTCACTTGTTAAGGAAATGGCTATCAAAAACGAATTAATCCTTTATTCCTTTTTTCTTTTTAAGTAGCCCCTTCCCGGGGAAAGGAGAATAGGACAAAAGATATGTAATCCAATACAAAAAAGGATCTTTATTTATTCTTTCCTTTATCCATATTCATATAAAATTCCTCATGAACTAATACCCAAATCTTTCCATTTATTAATAGCTATAACGAGTGTTTTATTCCAATATTAAGTTATTACTAAACAAAGAAAAATTCTCATTTTATTATATAAAGGATGAGATCAATTCAGAAGCGCTTTTTTTATTCTAGCTGACGGAATTGCTTTGGTCTAATTTAGGATTTTCCAATCAATTTTATCTTACCTAATTCTATCTACCCCCAGGGAATAGAAACGAAACAACCTTTTCCTTTTTTCTGATCATAGGGGAGCCGTATGAAACTAAGGTTTCATGTACGGTTTTGGAATAGCGGTGGGAACTGTGATGTTATCATCGACTATGATTATCTAACAGTTCAAGTACAGTTGATATAGTTGAAGCGCAGTCAAAATATGGTTTTTTTGGATGGAATCTTTGGCGTCAGCCTATAGGTTTTCTAGTTTTTCTAATTTCTTCTTTAGCAGAATGTGAAAGATTACCTTTTGATTTACCAGAAGCAGAAGAAGAGTTAGTAGCAGGGTATCAAACCGAATATTCCGGTATTAAATATGGTTTATTTTATCTTGCTTCTTACCTAAATTTATTAGTTTCCTCTTTATTTGTAACAGTTCTCTACTTAGGCGGGTGGAATTTTTCTATTCCCTATATATCCCTTTTTGGATTTTTCCAAATGAACAAAATGGTTGGAATTTTGGAAACGATAACGGGTATTCTTATTACATTAACTAAAGCTTATTTATTTCTCTTCATTTCTATCACAATAAGATGGACTTTACCCAGGATGAGAATGGATCAGTTATTAAATCTTGGATGGAAATTTCTTTTACCCATTTCTCTGGGAAATCTCTTATTAACAACTTCTTTGCAACTAGTTTCACTATAAATAAGATAATACAATAACAGTAAGAATATTTTCAACATAAAAAAAAGTTCTCTCAAACAAGAGAAAGAAACATACCTTTTTCATGGATATTTAGAATATGTTCCCTATGATAACTGGGTTCATTAGTTATGGTCAACAAACAATACGCGCCGCAAGATACATTGGTCAAGGTTTCATAATTACCTTATCCCACACAAATCGTTTACCTATAACGATTCACTACCCTTATGAAAAATCAATTACACCGGAGCGTTTCCGAGGGCGAATACACTTTGAATTTGATAAATGTATTGCTTGTGAAGTATGTGTTCGCGTATGCCCGATAGATCTACCCCTTGTGGATTGGAGATTTGAAAAGGATATTAAAAAGAAACAATTACTTAATTATAGTATTGATTTCGGAGTTTGTATATTTTGTGGTAACTGCGTTGAATACTGTCCAACAAACTGTTTATCAATGACTGAAGAATATGAACTTTCTACTTATGATCGTCATGAATTGAATTACAATCAAATAGCTTTGAGTCGGTTACCAATCTCCATAATGGGGGATTACACAATTCAAACAATTAGGAATTCGTCTGAAAGTAAAATAGACGAAGAAAAATCTTGGAATTCAAGAACGATTACTGATTACTAGGTACGAGAATTTTTTTGTTACTAAAATCCAATAGTTTTTTAGTAACTATAAAGAAAAATGAATAACTACTGCTGATTGCAAATTATTCCTGATTTAAAATGAGAGTAGATTTTCATGATTTCTAACTATACAACTTATATTATACAAAAGAATATCCTAATTCCTTTTTCCTTCCTTAAATCTTTTAGTTTTAGTCAGTTCATGAAAAATTTTATACTATTAATTTCTTCTTATCCATAATGGATTTACCTGGACCAATACATGAGATTCTTGTGCTATTTGGGGGATTTGTTCTTCTACTGGGGGGTTTAGGAGTAGTATTACTTACCAACCCAATTTATTCTGCCTTTTCGCTGGGATTAGTCCTTGTTTGTATATCCTTATTTTATTTTTTATTGAATTCCTATTTTGTAGCTGTCGCACAACTTCTTATTTATGTGGGGGCCATAAATGTCTTGATCATATTTGCTGTAATGTTTATAAACGGCTCAGAGTGGTCTAAAGATAAGAATTATTGGACTATTGGAGATGGATTTACTTCACTCGTTTGTATAACTATTCCTTTTTCACTAATGACTACTATCCCAGATACGTCATGGTATGGAATTCTTTGGACTACAAGATCAAATCAAATAGTAGAACAGGGTCTTATAAATAACGTTCAACAAATTGGGATTCATTTAGCAACTGATTTTTATCTTCCGTTTGAACTAATTTCCCTAATTCTTCTAGTTTCTTTAATAGGTGCAATTACTATGGCTCGACAATAAGAAATACTTAGAATGAATCAAAATTCTTAGAATTTCAAATCTAAAATAAATAACTAAAGAATCACAATTTTGATTTAGTAAAATCCATCTACTGCCAACACAACAAATACCTTCTTTTCGCTTTTGTTGCGTAATTGTTCTATTCTAATTAATTGAATCGGTTCAATTCTTGTCCTCATATTGAAATGAATCGCGATTGATAAGGAGTTAATTAATGATGTTTGAGCATGTACTTTTTTTGAGTGTCTATTTATTTTCGATTGGTATCTATGGCTTGATCACAAGCCGAAACTTGGTTAGAGCTCTAATATGTCTTGAACTTATACTGAATTCAATTAATCTAAATCTCGTAACATTTTCTGATCTATTTGATAGTCGCCAATTAAAAGGAGACATTTTCGCAATTTTTGTTATAGCCCTTGCGGCTGCTGAAGCTGCTATTGGACTAGCCATTCTTTCTTCCATCCATCGTAACAGGAAATCAATTCGTATCAATCAATCTAATTTTTTGAATAATTAGAGAATCCTCTAAACAAAGGCACATATAATATGGAACATTAAGATGAATAGAAATCGAATCTTATTATTATTTATTATTTGAGAATATCCATTTTTGGAGTAGGTTATTTCAGAGTATTCTTTTTTACTTATTGAATATTGTTGAATATTCCATTTTTCCAATTCATTGATATGGCAATTTGAATATTGCAATAATTTATATTGAAAAGATGATAGCCAATTTATTGGCTAATTCGAATTAGTATTATAGAATTCGTATAATTATGCTTGTTGAAGCCTTAAATTCAAGTCTCTTGGCTCTTTTCACGCTTTCTCACAAACAGATTAAGAAAAGAAATATATTGCTGCATTATTTATTAAATTTGGATAAACCATTGTTTCATCTGGTATCTACAATACATCTAACTTATATATAGTACTAATTTCTTTTTTATCAGATAGAAAATTTTTATTTTGAAAAGCAAAATTTATAGATCCAATGTCACATTCTGTAAAAATTTATGATACATGTATAGGATGCACTCAATGTGTACGAGCTTGTCCAACAGATGTATTAGAAATGATACCTTGGGATGGATGTAAAGCCAAGCAAATTGCTTCTGCGCCGAGAACCGAGGATTGTGTGGGGTGTAAGAGATGCGAATCTGCCTGCCCAACGGATTTTTTAAGCGTCCGCGTTTATTTAGGGCCTGAAACAACCCGCAGCATGGCTCTATCTTATTGATACGTTACAAAAAACTCCACTTGAATCGTCTGATTCCTCTTTACCGAAGAAGCCTGTGCTCGAAATAATCGAGCATGGGCTTTTCTGGTCAAAACGTATCTTGTCTTTATTACTTTATCATGAGTTATTTTCCTTGGTTAACAATCCTTGTTGTTTTGCCGATATTTGCAGGTTCATTAATTTTCCTTTTACCTTATAAAGGAAATAAAATCGTTAGATGGTATACTATATCTATTTGTTTATTAGAATTCCTTTTAATGATTTATGCATTCTGTTATCATTTCCAATTGGAGGATCCTTTAATGCAATTAAAGGAGGATTATAAATGGATAGATGTTTTCGATTTCCACTGGAGATTGGGAATCGATGGACTTTCATTAGGATCTATTTTATTGACAGGATTTATCACTACTTTAGCTACTTTAGCGGCTTGGCCAGTTACCCGGAATTCGCGATTATTCTATTTCCTGATGCTAGCAATGTATAGCGGTCAAATAGGATTATTTTCTTCACGAGACCTTTTACTTTTTTTTATCATGTGGGAGTTAGAATTAATTCCTGTTTACTTACTTTTATCCATGTGGGGGGGAAAGAGGCGTCTGTATTCAGCTACTAAGTTTATTTTGTATACTGCAGGCGGTTCCATTTTTTTCTTAATCGGAGTTCTGGGTATGGGCTTATATGGTTCCAACGAACCAGGATTAGATTTAGAAAGATTGATTAATCAATCATACCCTGCAACATTGGAAATACTATTATACTTTGGCTTCCTTATTGCTTATGCTGTCAAATTGCCTGTTATACCTCTGCATACGTGGTTACCAGATACCCATGGGGAAGCGCATTACAGTACATGTATGCTTTTAGCGGGAATCCTATTAAAAATGGGAGCATACGGATTGATTCGGATTAATATGGAATTGTTACCTCATGCTCATTATCTACTTTCTCCGTGGTTAGTAATAATAGGAGCCGTGCAAATAATCTATGCAGCTTCAACTTCTCTTGGTCAACGAAATTTCAAAAAAAGAATAGCCTATTCCTCTGTATCTCACATGGGTTTCATAATTATAGGAATTGGTTCCATAACCAACATTGGGCTAAATGGAGCTATTTTACAAATATTATCCCATGGATTTATCGGTGCTACACTTTTTTTCTTGGCGGGAACGGCCTGTGATAGAATGCGTCTTGTTTATCTCGAAGAACTGGGGGGGATATCTATCCCAATGCCAAAAATTTTTACCATGTTTAGTAGCTTTTCAATGGCTTCTCTTGCCTTGCCAGGAATGAGCGGTTTTGTTGCAGAATTGGTAGTATTTTTTGGACTAATTACTAGTCCAAAATTTATGTTAATGGCAAAAATGCTAATTATTTTTGTCATGGCAGTTGGAATGATATTAACTCCTATTTATTTATTATCCATGTTACGTCAGATGTTCTATGGATACAAGCTATTTAATGTTCCAAACGCAAATATTTTGGATTCTGGACCGCGAGAACTCTTTCTTTTAATCTGTATCTTTTTACCAGTAATAGGAATTGGCATTTATCCAGATTTTGTTCTCTCGCTATCCGTTGATAAGGTAGAGGCTCTCTTATCCAATTATTATCCTAAATAGGATTTTCTTTTTTTAACTATTCCACTCTATATTCCATTGTGGAAAACCAAAAAACTCAGAAAAAAGTAAAAAATTCTAATTAGATTTAGATCTATCTCCAATTTTTGAGAACCCCTTGAACGTCTTTTCAAAGGGTTCTCAAATTCAAACAAAAAAGGAAAAACCACCATTTTATGAAAGTTTTATGTTATGTAATCATTTAGATGGTAATGTAAATGAACCATAACTATGTAAACCTATTCCTAATAGATTGATACCAAAATAGCAGATCCAAATTATAAGAAATCCTATCGAAGCTACAAGTGCTGAATTCGTACCTTTCCAATTTGGATTTGTTCTACTATGTAAATAAATTGCAAATATGGTCCAGGTAATAAATGCCCAAGTTTCCTTAGGATCCCAATTCCAATAGGATCCCCACGCCTCATTAGCCCATACTGCTCCACAAAGAATACCTATGGTTAAAAGGATAAACCCTAGACTAATGACACGATAACTCCAAGAATCCAAACGCTCAGTTAATTGATATTTGTAATAATTTGGAAATGCGGGAAAAGAGGTGTTTTTTAAAACACTTCTTTTTTCATAGAAATATTCAATCTCACTAAAGAAAAATGTTTTAAGTAAAACATTCTTTTTAGAAAAGAAATCGAAATTCTTTCGAAATCTAATGATTAAAAGAGCGGCAGATAATAAGGATCCGCACAAAAGAGTTGCATAGCTTAGTAACATCATACTGACATGCATCATTAACCACTGAGATTGTAGAGCAGGTACTAGTATTGTAGATTGATGCATTTCAGTTAAAAGGCCCGATGTGGCAAAGCCTTGCGTTAAAATAGTACTTGGCGTAGTTATAGTGCTTAAATCATTTTTAGAGTTCTGTATCTTAGGAATAGTATTAAGAATATACAGAGCCCATGAAAGGAAGATCAATGACTCATATAAATTACTTAATGGAAAATGTCCCGAAGAAACCCAACGAGAAATTAAGAATCCTGTTATAGAAAAAAAAGTAGCTATCATTCCTTTTTCTGACGAATCACGTAACCCCCTAAGTTCACGAACTAATAAGGTTATCAAATAAATCGTAATTACAATTGAAATGGTTGAGAAAGAGATATGAATTAGTATATGTTCTAAAGTTGCAAATAGCATAAGGAGAAGGTCCCATTACAAAATTGGAAATTTCGAATTGAATCCATTTTCTAATCTATTGTATTCTTTTTCGAGAGTGCCGCCACTCGGACTCGAACCGAGATGCTTGAGCACTGCTTCCTAAGAGCAGCGTGTCTACCAATTTCACCATGGCGGCTAACTTTTTAAAATAGTTAACTTAAAAAAATAATAGTTATTTTCTCGGGAATCGTCGAGATTGGGAGAATCCATAGAATTTATGAACATTAGAATTTTATCATTAAATATAAAGAATTTCATATTTTCGAAAAATTTCTAGAATGAAAGCCCTTACGCTCCTATTAATATGATTTACCGGTGCTAAACCAATTTATTTGTGAATTTTGAATAAGATAGGTAGAGGTTGTAAATCCTATTGCAAGAATACTCCACTTTTGATAATAGAATCCTCATAAAAAAATACGAGGATTCTATTATCAAAAGTTCTTTGATAGTGAGTACACAATATACCAAAAACTTTTGTTCTATATAACAGAACGGTTAGTATAACAGAACGGTTAGTTCTAAGAATATTGTACCGAAGAATGCGACACATAAAAAAAAAGTCGATTCATTATTTAATCTGAATTTTTCATTCATATTAAATAATGGAAATTTTTTTGGAATAGGTCAATTCAGATTATTAAAAACCTTATTATTTGTTTGTTGCCCAGAAAAACCTTTTGGTTTTGGATACTCCTTGCCACTAGAAAATGATCTTGATTTGGCTAAAGAATAACATTGTACTATGGAAAAATAAGTCTTTTTCTTCCAAAGATTTTTACGAATACGCTTTTTTGACATCGAAGTACGTTTTTTTGGAACTGCCATTCAAAAAGGGATTACTTTTTCTAGTTGTATGTGAAAGACATCTATTGCTGGAAATCAATCCTTCTTTCTTTTTTTTCTTAGTATTTATACTTAGATACTGAAAGACACTGAAATTCTAAATTATTTTTTACTCCATTTTGTCTAATGTGGATAAGACAAGAGTTTTTTAGCGTATTTTTCATATATATTTTAGACTTTATTTTAATAATATAGAATGTATACAACGATATATTCTATACAAGGATTTTCTATTTAAATCAATTTCTATATAAAATAGACTTATTGAAATATAAGGTATGGGGATAAGCCCCATATAAGATGGGGAGATAAAAACAAGGGAAAATTCAAATAGTTAATTAAGTTAAGAATGGTATTTCATAATTGAATTCCAATTCAAATAAAAAAATATTTAGTCTCTTAAACAAGACATTCTAAAACTTAGATAATTTTCGTCATTAGGCTTTCCGTTTTATATGAAGTAAGAAATAGTTGAGAATTTCAATTTCCTATAAATATAGGTTTTCTTTGGAATTCAATCACTTACGAAATAAAATAAGAGAGCTATTTCATTTTAACAGAAAGAAATACAAAAATGAATAGAAATGAAAATTATTCAATCTTTTTTTTGTGTTTTTAATTTCTTCAGAAAGAGATAAGAATAGGTTTGGTGAATCGGAAACAATTTTATTTTCTAGAAAAATTGAACTAAAAATTGCTATTTTTTTCTTATGGAACATACATATCAATATGCCTGGGTAATCCCTCTTCTCCCACTTCCAGTTATTATGTCAATGGGGTTTGGACTTTTTCTTATTCCGACAGCAACAAAAAATCTTCGTCGCATATGGGCTTTTCCTAGTGTTTTACTCTTAAGTATAGCTATGGTATTCTCAGTTTACCTGTCTATTCAACAAATAAATGGAAGTTCGATCTATCAATATCTATGGTCTTGGACCATCAATAATGATTTTTCCTTAGAATTTGGATACTTGATTGACCCCCTTACTTCTATTATGTTAATACTAATTACTACTGTAGGAATCTTGGTTCTTATTTATAGTGATGATTATATGTCTCACGATCAAGGATATTTGCGATTTTTTGTTTATATAAGTTTTTTTACTACTTCCATGTTAGGGTTGGTTACTAGTTCAAATTTGATACAAATTTATTTTTTTTGGGAACTTGTGGGAATGTGTTCCTATTTATTGATAGGTTTTTGGTTTACACGGCCAATTGCAGCCAGTGCTTGTCAAAAAGCTTTTGTAACTAATCGTGTAGGGGATTTTGGTCTCTTATTAGGAATTTTAGGTTTTTTTTGGATAACAGGTAGTTTAGAGTTTCGGGATTTGTTCAAAATAGCTAATAATTGGATTCCTAATAATGGGATTAATTCTTTACTTACTACTTTGTGCGCTTTTTTATTATTCCTTGGTGCAGTTGCAAAATCTGCACAATTTCCTCTTCACGTATGGTTACCCGATGCTATGGAAGGACCCACTCCCATTTCGGCTCTTATACACGCAGCAACTATGGTTGCTGCGGGGATTTTTCTTCTAGCTCGACTTCTTCCTCTTTTCATATCCCTACCTTTGATAATGAGTTTAATTTCTTTAGTTGGTACAATAACACTCTTCTTAGGAGCTACTTTAGCTCTTGCTCAGAGAGATATTAAAAGAAGCTTAGCCTATTCTACAATGTCTCAATTGGGTTATATGATGTTAGCTTTAGGTATAGGTTCTTCTCAAGCTGCTTTATTCCATTTGATCACTCATGCTTATTCGAAAGCGTTATTATTCTTGGGATCCGGATCCGTTATTCATTCAATGGAACCTCTTGTTGGATATTCACCAGATAAAAGTCAGAATATGGTTCTTATGGGTGGTTTAAGAAAATACGTTCCAATTACAAGAACTACTTTTTTATGTGGTACACTTTCTCTTTGTGGTATTCCACCTCTTGCTTGCTTCTGGTCCAAAGATGAAATCATTAGTAATAGTTGGTTGTATTCACCCTTTTTAGGAATAATAGCCTCTTTTAGTGCGGGATTAACTGCATTTTATATGTTTCGGATATATTTACTTACTTTTGATGGGTATTTACGTGTTCATTTTCAAAAGTATAGTAGTACTAAAGAAGGTTCATTGGGTTCAATATCCTTATGGGGAAAAAGTATACCCAAAGGAGTTAATAGACATTTTGTTTTATCAACAATGAAGAGTGGAGTTTCTTTTTTTTCACAAAATATATCAAAAATTTATGGTAATACAAGAAATAGGATAGGATCTTTTAGTACTCCGTTTGGGATTAAAAAAACTTTTGTCTATCCTTATGAAACGGGAAATACTATGCTATTTCCGCTTCTTATATTACTGCTTTTTACTTTGTTTATTGGATCCATAGGAATCCATTTTGATAATGGAGTAATGGGTAATGGAATATCGGAGTTAAGCATATTATCAAAGTGGCTAACTCCTTCAATAAACCTTTTCGAAGAAAGTTCTAATTCTTCCATAAATTCATATGAATTTATTACTAATGCAATTTCTTCTGTAAGTATAGCTATTT